AATGAAATGCCTGAAAAAGGATTATTTTGATAGAATAAAACATGTAAACTAATTTTACTTTCATTATAAAATTATAATTAATAGAATTAAACTACCACTAAAAATTTCAAAAATTTTTGTACATCTTATACTAAATTATAAAAAGATAAGCTAAATTAAGCTTTTAGGCTCATACCCTAACTATGAATACTAAATTCTCTTTTTAATAAACAAAAATTTTAAATTTTTATTCATTAATCTATTAATCTTAAGAACATTAATTTCTATTAGATCAACATCATGAATAGGAATATGAATAGGTTTAGAAATAAATCTTCTAGCTATTATTCCTTTAATACAAAGAAGAGAAAGAGTTACTTCTTCTGAAGCCTCTGTAAAATATTTTATTGTTCAAACAATTGCATCCTCTATTATTATTATTAATATTACATTATTAATAATTAATATAAATATTTCTAGAAACATAAACATCACCAACTTTAATCTGTTAATAATAAATTCTGCTTTTTTAATCAAATTTGGAATAGCCCCATTTCATTTTTGATTTCCAGAAATTATTTATGGATTAACATGATTTAACTCTCTTATTATTTTAACGTGACAAAAGATTGCCCCAATAATTCTTTTTATATTTAATATAACAAATAATATATTTACCGTTTTTATTATTATTACTTCTGCAATTATTAGAAGAGTTTCAAGACTAAACATAATTAATCTGAAAAAAATTCTAGCTTTTTCATCTATTAACCATATAAGATGAATAATAAGAATAATAGTTTTCAGAAAAATAATTTGAATAATTTATTTTTTAATTTATACTTTCTCAACATTTATTTTAATTTTTTTTGTAAATAAATTTAAAATTCTATTTATTAATCAAATTTCCTTTTTAAATAATAAAAAGGAAATAATTATATTTTTTATTCTTAGATTTGTTTCATTTATAGGTCTTCCCCCAACAATTGGGTTTATCTCAAAATGATTGACAATCCAAGTTTTAATTTGAGAAAAATGATTATTTCTATCAATTATTCTAATTATTTTAACAACTTTAATAATTTTTATTTATTTTCAATTGATAATATTTTCAATTATTTTTAATTCAAAAAAAAATAATTTTATAAAATCAAGTGAAAATTTATTTTCCTTTATCTCAATTACTAATTTAATTAACATTTTCGGACTAGTTGCTATTACATTTATCTTCAATATTTAACCTTCAAAATTTTTGAATTTTGTAGAAAACTACGAAATTTTTGAATTTTGTGGTAAACTACGAAATTTTTGAATTTTGTGGTAAACTACGAAATTTTTGAATTTTGTGGTAAACTACGAAATTTTTGAATTTTGTGGTAAACTACGAAATTTTTGAATTTTGTGGTAAAGAATAATATAAAAAAAAAAAAAGAAGAAGAAGGATTTAAGTTAATTAAACTAGTAACCTTCAAAGTTTCCATTAAATTTATATTTAAGCCTTAGAATTATTATTCACCTTTAAATTTGCAATTTAAAATCAAGTTTATGAATACAAGACCTTAGTATTTTATTAAATACAATTATTAAATAAATATTTATTTAAATTAGTGAAAGAAAAATTTTTCATAAATAAATTTACAATTTATCGCCTTTATCAGCCATTTCACTTAATAAATGATTATTCTCAACAAATCATAAAGATATTGGAACCCTATATTTTATTTTTGGAGCATGATCAGGATCTTTAGGTTTAGCCTTAAGATTATTAATTCGAGCAGAACTTGGAACTCCAGGAACTCTAATTGGTAATGATCAAATTTATAACGTTATTGTAACAGCTCATGCCTTTATTATAATTTTCTTTATAGTTATACCAATTATGATTGGAGGATTTGGAAATTGATTAGTTCCTCTAATACTAGGAGCCCCAGACATAGCATTCCCACGAATAAACAATATAAGATTCTGATTTCTTCCCCCTTCATTAATGTTTCTATTAATAAGAAGAATGGTTGAAAGAGGAGCAGGAACTGGTTGAACCGTTTATCCACCTCTATCTGCTAATATTGCTCATAGAGGACCCTCTGTTGATCTAGCTATTTTTAGACTTCACATAGCAGGAATTTCTTCAATTTTAGGAGCAGTTAATTTTATTTCAACTATTATAAATATAAAGCCTCCTAGAATAAAGTTTGATCAAATACCTTTATTTGTTTGATCAGTTGGAATTACTGCCCTTTTATTATTATTATCTTTACCTGTTTTAGCAGGTGCAATTACCATACTTTTATCTGATCGAAATTTAAACACCTCATTTTTTGATCCAATAGGAGGAGGAGACCCTATTCTTTATCAACATTTATTTTGATTTTTTGGACATCCAGAAGTTTATATTTTAATTCTACCAGGATTTGGTTTAATTTCTCACATTGTTTCTCAAGAAAGAGGAAAAAAGGAAACATTTGGTTGTATTGGTATAATTTATGCAATACTAGCTATTGGTCTTCTTGGGTTTGTTGTATGAGCCCATCATATATTTACTGTAGGAATAGATGTTGACACTCGAGCTTATTTTACTTCCGCAACAATAATTATTGCTGTTCCAACAGGAATTAAAATTTTTAGATGATTAGCAACTCTCCACGGAGCTAAAATTGATTGAACTCCTCAAATACTCTGAGCTACAGGATTTATTTTCTTATTCACAGTTGGAGGATTAACAGGAGTAATTCTTGCCAATTCTTCTATTGATATTATTCTTCATGACACATATTATGTAGTTGCTCATTTCCATTATGTTCTTTCAATAGGAGCTGTATTTGCCATTATAAGAGGTTTAATTCATTGATTCCCTCTAGTTACAGGTGTTTCAATAAATCAAACACATCTAAAAATTCAGTTTTTTTCTATATTTATTGGTGTTAATTTAACTTTTTTTCCTCAACATTTCTTAGGTTTAGCTGGAATACCTCGACGATATTCTGATTATCCAGATTTATTTATATCATGAAATGTAGTGTCATCTATTGGTTCATTAATCACAACAATTAGAGTAATTTTTTTTATTTATATTATTTGGGAAAGTTTAGTTTCTTTAAATAAATCTGTGTTTTCAATTCAACTTCCTTCATCAATTGAATGATTACAAAAAACTCCTCCTATGGAACATAGATACCCAGAATTACCGATAATTAAAAATTATCTAATATGGCAGATTAGTGCAATGAATTTAAGATTCATATATAAAAATATATTTTTTTTATTAGAATTAATTACACCTTAATGATAAGATGACTAGATTTAAACTGTCAAAATAGAGCTACACCCCTTATAGAGCAACTTTCATTCTTTCATAATAATACAATAATAATTTTAATTGTAATTACAATTATTGTTGCTTATATAATAATTTCTATTGCATTCAATACAAAGGTAAACCGATTTTTACTTGAAAATCAACAAATTGAATTAATTTGAACCATCACACCAGCATTAACTCTTCTCCTTATTGCCTTACCTTCTCTTAAGATTCTTTATATACTTGAAGAAACTTTAAAGCCCAATCTATCTATTAAATCAATTGGGCACCAATGATTCTGAACTTATGAATATTCAGATTTTAAAAATATTGAAATTGAATCTTATCTTTTAAATAGAGAAAATGACTCAAATAATTTTAATTTTCGTCTTTTAGATGTTGATAACCGATTGGTTTTACCTTTTTATTCTCAAATTCGAATAATTGTTTCTTCAACCGATGTAATTCATTCCTGAACTATCCCTTCAATAGGTTTAAAGGTTGACGCAACTCCAGGACGATTAAATCAAATTGTATTTTTTTTAAATCGATCAGGATTATTTTTTGGACAATGTTCAGAGATTTGTGGAACTAACCATAGTTTTATACCTATTGTAATTGAAAGAATTTCTCCAAATCATTTTATTAGATGATTAAAAAATAAAATCTAATTTTTCATTAGATGACTGAAAGTAAGTACTGGTCTCTTAAACCATTCTATAATAGCTTAACATCTATTTCTAATGAAAAATTTAGTTAAATTCATAACATTAGTTTGTCAAACTAAAATTATTTCTAAAAATAATTTTTTATTCCACAAATAGCACCCTTAAGTTGATTAAATCTTTTTATTTTTTTTATCATAGTATTCCTAATTTTTAATTCTTTAAATTATTTTTATTTTAATAAATCTTTCTTAATTCAAAAACAAAATATTAAAACTTTAAAAAATAAAATCACTTGAAAATGATAAGAAACCTATTTTCTTCTTTTGATCCTTCTTCAAGAACTAATTTATCCTTAAATTGAACAAGAGCAATTTTAAGAATCTTAATCTTACCAACTATTTTTTGATTAATTCCTTCACGAATTTCTATAATATGAAATAAAATTTTATTTATATTAAATAAAGAATTTAAAATTTTACTTAATATAAATACTAATAAAGGATCAACATTAATTTTTATTTCATTATTTACAATTATTTTAATTAATAATTTAACAAGATTATTCCCTTATGTCTTTTCATCAACAAGACACATAACATTTAATTTATCTTTAGCTCTTCCAATATGATTAAGATTTATACTATTTGGATGAATTAATAATTATATTCATATATTTGCTCATTTAGTTCCTCAAGGAACACCTCCAGCTCTTATACCATTTATAGTTTGTATTGAAACAACAAGAAATATTATTCGACCTTTAACTTTAGCTATTCGGTTAACTGCTAATATTATAGCAGGCCATCTTTTACTAACTTTATTAGGAAACTCAGGATCTAAAATTTCTATAATAATTTTAAGAATTTTAATCATTTCACAATTAATACTTTTTGTTCTTGAATCTGCTGTTGCTATAATTCAAGCCTATGTATTTTCTATTTTAAGAACTCTTTATTCTAGAGAAGTAAATTAATGAAAAACAATCATTCATTTCATTTAGTTGATGTTAGACCTTGACCTCTATTAGGAGCTTTTAGATCATTTTCTTTATTAATAGGAATAACAAAATGATTCCATAATTTTGATAATAGACTTCTATTATTAAGAATTTTAACAACTTTAATAATTATATACCAATGATGACGAGATGTAACACGAGAAAGATCTTTTCTAGGTCTTCATTCTTCTTTCGTTTCTAAAGGTTTACGTTGAGGAATAATTTTATTTATTACTTCAGAAATTTTTTTCTTTCTTTCATTTTTTTGAAGTTTCTTCCACAGAAGACTAGCCCCTTCAATTGAACTAGGAATAAATTGACCTCCTATAAATATTGAAACTTTTAATCCAACCCAAATTCCTCTTTTAAATACTCTTATTCTTGTAAGTTCTGGTATTACTATTACATGATCACATCATAGTCTTATAGAAAATAATTATACTCAAGCTATGATTAGACTTGCGTTTACAATTATTTTAGGAATTTACTTTTCTATACTTCAAGCTTATGAATATTTAAATTCAAGATTTACAATAGCAGACTCAGTCTATGGTTCAACATTTTTTATAGCAACAGGATTCCATGGAATACATGTTCTCATTGGAACAATTTTTTTAGCAACCTGTTTTTTTCGTTTAAACAATATTCATTTTTCAAAGATTAACCATTTTGGGTTTGAAGCTGCAGCCTGATATTGACATTTTGTTGATGTAGTTTGATTATTCTTGTATATTTCAATCTACTGATGAGGTAGATAAAACTATTTATATAGTATAAAATATTATTTTTAACTTCCAATTAAAAGATCTTTTAATAAGTATAAATAATCTTTTTATTAGCAATTTTAATAATTATTATTTTCATTATTACAATAATTTTAATTGTTGTTGTAAATATTTTTTCTAAAAAATCAATTATTGATCGAGAAAAGTCATCCCCATTTGAATGTGGATTCGATCCTAAATCTTTTTCTCGAAACCCTTTCTCATTACAATTTTTCTTAATTGCAATAATCTTTTTAATTTTTGATATCGAAATTTCATTAATTATTCCTATAGTAATTTTATTAAAAATTTCAAGAATAATTAATTTTAGATTATTAATTATATTTTTTTTAATTATTCTAATTATTGGATTAGTCCATGAATGAAATCAAGGATCTCTAACATGAGCTAAATAATTATTATAGGATAATAATTTAAATTAAAAATATTTAATTTGCATTTAAAAAATATTGTAAAATTTATCTTATTAAAATAAGAATCAAATATTTGAATTTAGTTTCGACCTAAATCTTTGATGGAATAATCCATCCTTATTTAATTGAAACCAAATAGAGGTATATTACTGTTAATAATAACACTGAGAATTATTCTCCAATTAAAGAAATATATAATTTTAAGAGAAAGCTTCTAACTTTCTTCTTTAGCAGTGTAATCTGTTAATATTTCTTGTTATACTAAAATTTATTAATTTATATAGTTTAATTAAAACCTTACATTTTCATTGTAAAATTATAATAACTTTTATTATAAATATTTATATTCTAAAGTTTAAAACTTCCTTAATATCTTCAATATTATGCTCTAAAATGTAAGCTATTAAAATTTTAAATTATTTGAATATAAATAATTCAAACTAAAAAAATAAATATATAAATTTTGATATTTCTAACCAAAAAAGATTGAAAATTTAGTGAAGAATTTTTAAAATTTGAATAAATATTTTGTCTACCAATATACTCAAATCAACCTTGATCAATAATTTTTTTAAAATTAATTCCTAAATTTAAAAAATAAAAATTTAGACCTAAAGTTGAGATTACAGGCAAATTTCATATTCCAGAAACAAATATATAAAAATATAAACTTTTATTTATAAAAATATAAAAATAATTAAAAAATAATGATAAAAAATTTCCTATTACAATTCCTATAAAAATATATATTAAAACTATAAACTTTATAACAAAAGGGATACAAATAAAATATAATGAATCAAATATTATTCAATTTATTATTCTACCTCCGAAAACAACAAATAAAATTAATCCTATTATACCCTTTAGTATAATTTTTCCTTCTCTAATATTTATATAAACTATTAAATTATTCTTACTTATTAAAACAAATTTTGTTAAACGAAAAGAATACCTAACTGTTAACCCAATAGAAAAATAAAAAACAAAATACACAAATATATTTAAATAAGTTATTGATATAAATTCTAAAATTAAATCCTTTGAATAAAATCCTGTTAAAAAAGGTAAACCACATAAAGAAAGATTAGAAATATTTAAAAATAAACATGTTAAAGGTATTTGAGTTCTTAACCCTCCTATAAAACGAATATCTTGACACCCTCCTAAATTATGAATAATCATCCCCATACATATAAATAGTAAAGCCTTAAATAAAGCATGTATTAATAAATGATAATAAGCCAAAATATAATCTCCTAAAGATAATACTCTAATTATTAATCCTAACTGTCTTAAAGTTGAAAGAGCAACAATCTTTTTTAAATCATATTCAAAATTAGCTCCTAATCCAGCTATAAATATTGTTAACAAAGAAATAAACAATAAAAATCCTAGTATATAGTAGTTTATTGAATAATTAAAACGAATAAGTAAATAAACACCAGCAGTTACTAAAGTAGATGAATGAACCAAAGAAGAAACCGGTGTTGGAGCAGCTATTGCCGCAGGTAACCAAGAAGAAAAAGGAATCTGAGCTCTTTTTGTTATTCCTGCCAAAATAACAAATATTATAATTAAATTTATATAATAATCATTAGATTTAAAATCTAGGTAATAAATAAAATTTCATCTACCATAATTTATTATTCAAGCAATTCTTATTAATAAGGCAACATCACCAATACGATTTGACAAAGCTGTTAATATCCCAGCATTAAAAGATTTTACATTCTGATAATAAATTACTAAACAATAAGAAATTAAGCCTAGACCATCTCAACCTAATAAAATTCTAATTAAATTTGGTCTAATAATTAAAAATATTATTGAAACTACAAATAAAACTACTAAAATAATAAAACGATTTAAATTTAAATCCCCGTGTATATATTCATATCTGTAATAAATTACTATAGAAGAAATTAATAAAACAAATCTTATAAACAATAAAGATATTCAATCTAACAAAACAGATATACAAACAATTGATGAATTTAAATTAAACACTTCATATTCAATTATTAAACTAAAATCATTTAAAAAAAAATAACTTCTTAAACTAAAAGTTACTAATATAAAAAGAAAAATATACCCTCATCATAAAATTATCTAAAATAAACTTTATAACTTTGACTTCACAAATCAATATTTTTAATTAAACTATTTAAATTTATTGATTTTTACCTAAATTATTATATCTCTTACAAAAACCAATAAATTTAAAGGAACTCAATGTAATATTAAAACTAAATATTCACGAATATAGCCAGAATAAAAGTAATAAATTATATTTCTAGATTTTCCATGTTGTCTAAAAGAATACAAGTATAATCTATAAGAAGCTCTAAAAAACGAAACTAATATAATAATAATAACCAAATTTATATTTCATCAAATTAATCTATTAATAATTATAATTTCCCCTAATAAATTTAATGAAGGAGGAGCAGCTATATTAGAAGAACAAAATAAAAATCATCAAAAAGTTAAATTTGGTATATAATTAATTAATCCCTTACCAAGAAATAATCTACGTGATCCCAAACGTTCAAAAGAAATATTTGATAAACAAAAAAGTCCTGAGGAACAAAGTCCATGAGCTAATATTATTACAAAAGCTCCCGTAACTCCTCATAATCTAAAAGTAAAAATTCCTGCTAAAACTAAACCTATATGAGAAACAGAAGAATAAGCAATTAAAGCCTTTATATCTCTCTGAACCAAACATATAAACGATACAATTAAACTACCAACTAAACTTAAAGAAATAAAAATAATTCTCAAATCATTAATAATAAAAATAAAAATTTTTATTAAACGTATTAAACCATACCCTCCTAATTTTAATATAATCCCAGCTAAAATTATTGAACCAGATACAGGAGCTTCGACATGAGCCTTAGGTAACCATAAATGAACAAAATATATAGGAATTTTTACCATAAAAATTGCAGTTAAACAAAAAAATAGTAAATAAGAATTTAAATATATTAATTTAAAAAAATCTAATGAATTAAATTTTATATATAAATAAAAAATTGAGACTATTATTGGTAATGAAGTTAAAAGTATATAAAAAAATATATAAATTCCAGCTTGAATACGTTCAGGTTGATATCCTCAACCTAAAATTAAAATTAATGTAGGAATTACTCTTACCTCAAAAAAAATATAAAAAATGAATAAATTTATTGATCTAAAAACTAAAAATAATCTAATTATTAAAAGTAATAATATAAAAATAAATATTTTTCTATAAAAATTTGTTGTAATAATTTTTTCTCTAGCTAAAATTATTAAACCTAAAATTCATAAAGTTAGCAAAATAAAAAAATAAGAAATATAGTCACATCCCAAAAATATTGAAATATTATAAAAATTTTTTCTAACAGAAAAAGAAAAAATGAATAAAATAAATAAGATAAAAAATAATAAAGATATTAATCACTCTATTTTTTTTTTAAATCTTAAAGGAATCAAAAAAATTATAAAAAATAAAAATTTTATCATAAAACATTAAAAGTTTGAAAATAATCATTTCCATATGAACGAATTAAAGAAACCAAAATTGATAAACCAAGAGTCCCCTCACAAACTCTTATAGTTAAAAAAACTATAATAAAGTAGTATTCATAATTCATGTAAATTATTATAATAAATAAGCCAAAGTAAACATAAATTACTAAAAATTCAAGGCTTATTAATATTAATAATAAATGTTTAGATTTTAATGTTAAAACAATTAATCTAATTAAACATATAAATAAAAATAAATTATTAATAAGTTTTAATAGTTTAATTTTAAAACACTGATCTTGTAAATCAGAGATATGCTAAAACTTTTAAAACTTCAAAAAAATTAAAATAATAATATCTTTAATCTCCAAAATTAATATTTTTTTTAAACTATTTTTTGATAAAAATGACAATATTAATAATTGTAATTTCAATATTATCTATCAGACCATTATTTTTAAGACATCCATTAACAATAGGTTTAAACTTATTAATTCAAACTATTGCTATTGCCTTAATTACAGGTCTTATATCATTAAATTTTTGAATTTCATACCTTCTTTTTCTTGTAATGGTAGGAGGGATACTAATTTTATTTATATACATAACAAGAATTGCATCAAATGAAAAATTTTCATTCTCTAAACCCTTATTTTTCTTTTCTTTAAGAATATTATTTTTTATTACTATTTTTTTAGTTCTTTCACCGAAAACAAATTTTTTTCCAATTAATAATATTGACACAATCGAAATAATTAAATTTTCAACATACGAAATTTCTCCAAATAAATATTTTATTAACAATTCTAAATTTATTTTAAGAATATTAATTATTTACCTTTTTATTACTTTAATTGCTATTGTAAATATTTCTAGAAATAAATCAGGACCCTTACGACAAAAAATTTAATGAAAATAATAAAAAAACATGTCATTTTAAAATTAGTTAATATAACTTTAATTGATTTACCAACACCAGGAAATATTTCAATTTTTTGAAATTTTGGTTCATTACTAGGTATATGCTTAACAATTCAAATTTTAACTGGTCTATTTTTAACAATACACTATTGTCCTAATATTGATAGAGCCTTTAGAAGAGTTGTTCATATTATACGAGATGTAAATTATGGATGATTCATTCGAACAACACATGCTAATACAGCATCTTTATTTTTTATTTGTTTATATATACATATTGGACGAGGAATATTTTATAGATCTTACTTTTTAAAAGAAACATGAAATGTGGGTGTAATTTTAGTTCTTCTTGTTATAGCAACAGCATTTCTAGGATATGTCTTACCTTGAGGACAAATATCATTTTGAGGGGCCACAGTTATTACTAATCTAATTTCAGCTATTCCATATCTAGGAAGTTATATTGTTCAATGAATTTGAGGGGGATTTGCAATTGATAACGCAACTTTAAATCGATTCTTTGCATTTCATTTTATTTTACCATTTATTATTTTAGCAATAGCTATAGTTCATCTAGTTTTTCTTCATCAAACAGGATCTAATAATCCCCTAGGAACAAAAAGAGATTTATATAAAATTATATTCCATCCTTACTTCTCATTCAAGGATTTAGCTGGATTTATTATTGCAGTTATAGGATTAGTAATGTTAACTCTTATTGATCCCAACATACTTGGAGATCCAGATAATTTTATTCCAGCTAATCCCTTAGTAACACCCCCTCATATTAAACCAGAATGATACTTTTTGTTTGCTTACGCAATTCTTCGTTCAATTCCTAATAAACTTGGAGGAGTACTAGCTTTACTTTTTTCTATTTTAATTTTATTTTGTCTTCCATTCTTAAAAAAAAAAATACAAAATAATAAATTTTATCCAATAAATAAATTCTTAACATGAATCTATTTTGTTATAGTATTTCTATTAACATGAATTGGGGCATGCCCAGTAGAAGACCCCTATATTTTTTTAGGTCAAATATTAACAGTTTTATATTTTATTAAATTTCCAGCTTTATTTATTGTTTCAAAAATATGAGATAATATTATATTTAAAAATTAAATAAAAACACTAAATTAATTAGTTAATGAACTTGATATAAGTATATATTTTGAAAGTATAAAAAAAGATAATTAATTCTTATTAACTTTTCTACTACTAAATTTTATTAACTAAATAATATAAGTAAATAAAAATAATTTTAAACCAAAAAAATAAAATAAATAAAATAATGAAACAGATAAAAAGCTTTTTCAAGCTAAATATATTAATTTATCATAACGAAATCGCGGTAAAGTTCCACGAACTCAAATAAATAAGAAGGAAATAAAAACAACATTAATAAATATTAAAAATCTAACAAAATCAGCTCCTATAAATATTATAACAAATATAAAACTCATAAACAAAATATTTGCATATTCAGCTATAAAAATTAATGCAAATCCTCCTCTTCTATATTCAACATTAAATCCTGATACCAACTCTGATTCACCTTCAGCAAAATCAAAAGGTGTACGGTTTGTTTCTGCTAAACTTGAAACAAATCAAATTAATCTTAAAGGTAAAGACATAAAAATAAACCAAATATACTGTTGATACATAAATAAATCAAATAAACTAAATCTACCAATTAAAATTAAAAAAGATAATAAAATCAAAAAAAAACTTACTTCATAAGAAATTGTTTGAGCAACAGCTCGTATCCCTCCAAGTATTGAGTAATTAGAATTAGAAGATCATCCAGAAACTATAATTATATAAACTCCTAATCTAGAACAACATAGAAAAAATAAAATTCCAAATGAAAAATTTAAAAAAAATGTTAATATTGGAAAACATAATCATATTCTTAAAGCTAAAAACAAGCTTAATATTGGAGAAAAATAGTATATATAAAAATTTGATAAAACTGGATTTGTTTGTTCCTTGGAAAAAAGTTTAATTGCATCTCTAAAAGGTTGTAAAATTCCAATAAAACCTACCTTATTAGGACCTTTACGAATCTGAATATAACCAAGAACTTTACGTTCTAATAAAGTTAAAAATGCAACTCCAACTAAAACTCCAACTACTAATAATAGTATATTTAAAATAATTAAAAGAAAATCAATTATAAAAATAAAAATTTATTACCTGTAAAAAAAATTCACATAAAATGATCCTAAATCAATTGCACTAATCTGCCAAAGTAACTTAATTATATTCAAAAATAAAGTATTATACTAAATTTATGGTCCTCTCGTACTAAAAAATTTTATATTTTTAAAGATAGAAACCAACCTGGCTTACACCGGTTTAAACTCAGATCATGTAAAATTTTAAAAGTCGAACAGACTCACCTTATTAGCTTCTGCACCAATAATTAATTTTAATCCAACATCGAGGTCGCAAACAAATTTTTGAATAAGAGCTTCAAAAATATATTACGCTGTTATCCCTAAGGTAATTTATTTTAAATTTAAAAATTTATAGAAAATAAATTTATAAATAAATAATTAATAAATAGAAAAGTTTATTTAATTTTCCAATCACCCCAACCAAATAATTTAAATTAATTTAAATTTTTATAATTCTAAATTAATTAAAAAACATAAATTATAAAACTCTATAGGGTCTTCTCGTCTTTTAAACTTATTCTAGCCTTTTAACTAAAAAGTTAAATTCAATCTTAATAAAACTGAGACAGTAATTTTCTCGTCCAATCCTTCATTCCAGCTTTCAATTAAAAAACTATTTATTATGCTACCTTTGTACAGTCAAAATACTGCAGCTATTTAAATTTTTATTCATTGAGCAGACTAGACTTTATATTTTTATCAAAAAGACATGTTTTTAATAAACAGGCGAAAAATATATTTGCCGAATTCCTTAATTTTACCAAACATAAAATTTTTAAACATAAAATTTTCTTTACTAATTTAATCATAAATAAAAAAATTGTATTATTAAATTCTTCATTTTTATAGAAAAATTAAAATATATAACAAATTCAATTTACAAATATTTAAACTTCTATATTATAAAAAGATTTACAATTTTAGTAAAACTAAAATATAAACAAATTTAATTTTTAATAATTAAGTTTAAAGCTTATCCCCTAAACTTTTAAAATTTAAAAATTACAATTTAAAAATTAAATAGTAAAATTTTAAAACAAAAATTAAATTTTTTTCTAAAAAAACTAGATATATTAATAAACGAAAAACATTTCATTACTAAAAATTTATATTAAAAATTTATAAAACAATTAAATAATAAACTTTTAGATCTTATTAATTCGAGAAAATTTAAATTTTAAACTTTCAATAAATCAACCCTGATACACAAGGTACAAAAAATAAATTTTTCTTTTAATAATTTTTATTTTTTAAATTTTCATTTTCATTACTATTAAACTATAATTAAAAATATCTTTTTATTTTTAAACTAAAATTTAAGTTACTTCTATAAAAATAACAAAAATAAATATTTATATAATCTAATTATATTGAATTTCAATAAATCCTTTTAATGTAAATAAAAAACTTCTTTAAAGCTTTAATTAGATTCAACCTAGATACACTTTCCAGTACATCTACTATGTTACGACTTGTTCCAATTTAAATGAAAATGACGGGCAATATGTGCACATTTTAGAGCAAATTATCAGATTAAAAATTTTTAAATCTTACAATCAAATCCTCTTTCATAATTATTATTAAATAATTAATTTATTTTTAATAAAATAAAATTGTAACCCATAGTTTCTTTTAAAAACTGCACCTTGATCTGAAATAAATTATTTATTTTAATAATTAGAATATTATTTATTCTAATAAAATATTCATTAAAAACGACGATATACAAACATTTTAAAAGTAAAGTAAATCGTGGATTATCAATTAAACTACAGATTCCTCTGAATTGAGTAAAACACCGCCAAATTTTTTAATTTTAAAGACCTTAATCTATTAATATTTTAAATTTTTAATTTACAAAATAAAATAATAGGGTATCTAATCCTAGTTTTTCTTTAAAATTTTATAAAATCATTATAAACCTAAAAATCATTATAATATTAAAATTTCACTTAATAAAATTATTAAAAAATTTTTTAATTAATTAATTTATTATTTTTAAAATCTATTACTTCGCTTTATTTGTTTAACCGCAATTGCTGGCACAAATTTTATTAAAACTATTTTATATTTCTAAATCATCCATTAAAAAATATTAACTTAAAGTTATTAACTAAAAATTTTACTTATTTAAAAAATAAATTTTTTATAACATAAATATAAACAAAAAATTTTCAAGCCAAAATAAAACTTTTTGATAACTATTTTTTTATAAATTTAATAATTTTATTAATAAACAAAATTTATATATCAATTAATTTAATTTAATATTTTTAATTAATTTTTATTTTTAACTACTAAAAATATTTAAATTTCATCCTAAAGATCTAAGAGACCTCAAATTATCAGGTTAAAAATTGAACGCCCCAATTCAAAATTCTTGCCAATAATTTTCTAGCTAAATTAAATTAAAGATAAAAATAATTTTTAAAATATATTTTAATACTAAAATTTTAATTAAAAATTAAAATTTATATAACTCTAATATTTAAATATCAAATATTTAATTATTAAATTTTTAAAATACTTAAATTTATTATACTAAAAATATTTAAATTTCATCTTAAAGATCTAAGAGACCTCAAATTATCAGGTTAAAAATTGAACGCCCCAATTCAAAATTCTTGCCAATAATTTTCTAGCTAAATTAAATTAAAGATAAAAATAATTTTTAAAATACATTTTAATACTAAAATTTTAATTAAAAATTAAAATTTATATAACTCTAACATTTAAATATCAAATATTTAATTATTAAATTTTTAAAATACTTAAATTTATTATACTAAAAATATTTAAATTTCATCCTAAAGATCTAAGAGACCTCAAATTATCAAGTTAAAAATTGAACGCCCCAATTCAAAATTCTTGCCAATAATTTTCTAGCTAAATTAAATTAAAGATAAAAATAATTTTTAAAATACATTTTAATACTAAAATTTTAATTAAAAATTAAAATTTATATAACTCTAATATTTAAATATCAAATATTTAATTATTAAATTTTTAAAATACTTAAATTTATTATACTAAAAATATTTAAATTTCATCCTAAAGATCTAAGAGACCTCAAATTATCAGGTTTAAAATTGAACGCCCCAATTCAAAATTTTTGCCAATAATTTCCTAGCTAAATTAAAATAATTTTATTAAAAATAACAAATTAAAATTAATAATAAAATAAATAAATATTTATATTATTAAGATTAAAAATAATAAACTAAATTTTAACTTTATATAATTTTAATTTTTTCTATAAAAAAGTTAATTTTTTATAGCATATTTATTATATAAATTTTAATTTTTTTAATAATCTATTTATTTAATATTACAATTAACTTACCTTTAACCTTTTTTTTTTTTCTAAAAAAAATATTATATTAATATAATATTTTAATTTTTAAATAAAATTAATAATTATTATATATATATATAATATTAATTTTTATACAAATATAATTATTAATTATAATTATATAAAATTTAACTATTAATATATATATATTTATTGTTATTATATAAATATTTAATAATTATATAATAATAAATAATATTCGTATATTGGACTATGTTATCGTATATATAAATATAATATATTATAGAATAATATACAATATTTGATATCTTTATAACTAACTATTTAATATTTATATAATAATATGTTAACTCTTTTCCGTTATTAAACGGTTCTTATTCATATACTATGTTGGGTATATATTTAGATCCTGAATAGATAGAAAATCTTGCTTCACTATTATTGTTAATTTAAATATATATAAATAATATATTATATATATATATACGTATATATTTATATAATATATTATTAAATAAAAAATTTTCTATATATTAATTCATTATAATTATTATAAAAATTATATCTATATAAATATTAAATTTTTAATAAAGAAAAAACACATTTTTTTTTTTTTGACCCTTCAACAAATCATTGATTTTAGGGTTTAAAAACACGTTTTTTTGCCATTTTCACAGAATTTAGTACCTAAAAAATCAAAACTTTCAAAAAAAAAATTGATACCCAATTTATTTGATTTTAATTTTTTTATTTTACCTTAAATTTTTATTCATAAAA